TCTACCAATTTCGCCATATCCCCCTTTCCTTTTTGTTTTTAGATTAGGATCTAATTGTGATGTCGTTCCCTTTTTTTTTTCATTTATTTTATGCTATGCTGTAAACTTTTAATTGATTAGATAGGGATTCCTATATCTAAAAGCGTTTACTCCTAATTTGAATTTTATTTTTTGCCTATCTTCTGTCATTTCTTTCGGAGACCCATATCTTAGATTTGGTTCAATCAGAAATTATTTTATCATTTCTGTACCCACAATTCAATCTAGCTGGATATATACCACATATATAGTCCCTTTTTCCGCCCATTTACCCCGAGAAATTTTGAATACTCAAACGGTCGATTTTGTCTTAGTTTATGCTTTTATTTATGACTGAAAGCGGCGTAATGTCTCATTATGATCTGGATTGCGTCTCTTTCTTTCAGTTTGATGATTTCCTTAACTAAAAACTAAATGGAAATGAATTATAATTAAATCAATATTAAGAATTACTATTACTTAGTAATCTAATTACTATAGCTAATCAATTCGTAATTCAATAAAAATTTATATTCAATAATTTAGAATAATTAATAAAAAATAGAAATATATTTCTAAAGATATATATATATGATATATAGTCAAATATAATAATATAAAATATTAGCAAAATATATAGTTTATATAGTTAAAGTAATAGATAATAATAAAAAATGAAAATATCATTTTAAATGTGACTGTTTAATTAAGATACTGAAGATAAATAAATAGAAACGACATATCGCTATAGTCAATTAATGGTTATCATCTATAAATATTAAATATTTATTTGAAATATGCGCTTTCTATTCTTTTCTAGACTCATATTAATTATGAATAGCTAAGAATGGATAGTTAATAGCTACGATCCCAGTAGGTTATTGAATTCCTATGCATGCCCAATTTCGATTGTGTGAGCCCGCTTAGCTCAGAGGTTAGAGCATCGCATTTGTAATGCGATGGTCATCGGTTCGATTCCGATAGCTGGCTTCTCTCTATTTGGTTGCTTTTTTACGTGATTGCTAATGTCTCCGTGAAATCTAAAGAATGCTGGAAAATAGTATTAAATTAAAGGCTTCCTCCCCTTTGCTAAGGGTTAAGGGTCACCGATCTATTATCTTGTAAGAACGTCCAACTCTGAATAAAAATAGGAGGAGTTAGATATTTACAGTAAAAATATCTAAAAATAAAGGATCCTTTTCCTTTATTTTTAGATATACATACAATAAGCATACAAAAGAGTCCGGATATTGATATAATTTATCTCATTATTCTTTGTAGTAGAATACTTCAGTTGATTTCACTTCATTTATAGTTCAGTTTTAATTTAGGTTTATTCTGTAAAATTTAAATAAAATAAGGAGTCTTTATGTCGCGTTACCGAGGTCCTCGTTTCAAAAAAATACGCCGTCTGGGGGCTCTACCGGGACTAACTAGTAAAAGGCCTAGAACCGGAAGTGATCTTAGAAACCAATCGCGTTCCGGTAAAAGATCTCAATATCGTATTCGTCTAGAAGAAAAACAAAAATTGCGTTTTCATTATGGTCTTACAGAACGACAATTACTTAAATATGTCCGTATCGCGGGAAAAGCCAAAGGTTCAACAGGTCAGGTTTTACTACAATTACTTGAAATGCGCTTGGATAACATCCTTTTTCGATTGGGTATGGCGTCTACTATTCCTGGAGCCCGCCAATTAGTTAACCATAGACATGTTTTAGTTAATGGTCGTATAGTAGATATACCAAGTTATCGCTGCAAACCAAGAGATGTTATTACAGCGAAGGATGAACAAAAATCCCAAACTCTGATTAAAAATTCTCTTGATTCATCCCCTCATGAGGAAGTGCCAAAATATTTGACTCTTCACCCGTTCCAATATAAAGGAGTAGTCAATCAAATAATAGATAATAAATGGGTCGGTTTGAAAATAAACGAATTGCTAGTCGTAGAATATTATTCCCGTCAAACTTAAACCTAACTAACAAAAAAAAGATTTGGGCTATTTTGCTCTCTTCTCTTTTCGTCGAAGTAAGAGATTGGCTGCCATATTTGAATTCCTTGTCGACCTTTTTTTAGTAGTTTAATTTAATGTACCACAACAATTAGGAATATGGAATCTATATCAAAGGAAAGCCTAACTCTTGGACTAATGGTATCCATTATTAGTTGATTTGAGACATTGTATTGTGATAAGTACCGTTGGTGGTTTAGATGAAGGTACGGAAAGAGAGGGATTCGAACCCTCGGTAAACAAAAGCCTACATAGCAGTTCCAATGCTACGCCTTGAACCACTCGGCCATCTCTCCTACATAATGATTATGACTCAGAACCCGAGTGAATAGCGAGTCGTTATCATAGTATATCATAGTAGATTATTGGTATTGGATAGATACGACCAATCAATTCTAACTATAAAAATAGAAAACTTTTCAGCATAGAATGCTTATTCAACCATATTCAATCAAAACTTTTATCGAG